CCCTTGATTTTTTTTGTTTCGTTTAATAGAATATAGAATAAGGGAGAGACACTTATTTCCCTTATTTGGATGTTTTGGATGTTTCATTTTAGTTTCAAATTGATTCAAATTGAAAGTTGCCCTTGATTTTTTTTGTTTCGTTTAATAGAATATAGAATAAGGGAGAGACACTTATTTCCCTTATTTGGATGTTTTGGATGTTTAAGTTTAGTTTCAAATTGTAAAGTTGCACAAAGTTGCACTTGGTCTTTTTTGTTTCGTAAAATAAGGAAAAGAAACTTATTAACGGGATTCGGCGATAGTTCCGTTTTCAAACAAAAAAACACAACATTCTAAAAACAAAATCGTAAAATGACTCCTGAAAATGGATTATTCGTTATATTAGTCGTCAACGAGCCTAAGGATCGATATCTGTTACTTGTATATATTCATTATGTCGACCAATTTTATTTTCGATTGAAATTTTTAAATATGATTTTGAAAATATTACACGTGACACATAAGGATTGGGATCCAGTTGAAGTGCGTATAAACATTAGGCATTTTTTCGAATTTCCTTTTAGATTAAGAGTTATTGGTCGTTTTCTGCAAACGGCGGTTTTAATGATAATTTATTGTCACTTTTTTAAGTCTTTTAAAAAATAAGTCTTTTAAAAGTTTAGAAAAATTTATTTCGATCTCATCAGCCATACGAAATATATTCTTATGGCTGATGAGATTGCATTGATACAAGAGACTTATTGATTGAGAGACTTATTGGAGGGTCCCATTTTCATGCATCCAGTAGGAATCGAACCTACTAGTAGGAAGAACCGAGCCTACTAATTCGCCAATTATGAGTTGGGTGCTTTAACAATATTGATACAAGAGACTTATTGATTGAGAGACTTATTGGAGGGTCCCATTTTCATGCATCCAGTAGGAATCGAACCTACAAATTCGCCAATTATGAGTTGGGTGCTTTAACCGTTCAGCCATGGATGCTTGGGATCCTCCTACATGGTGACTAACTAAATTTGAATTTAACTAAGATTTTCGTAAAAATCAAAATTCTATTCCAATTCCTTTTTTCTATCTTAAATTTTAAACCGGAGGTAAAAAATGAACACAGAGCTAAGAGTTTTTATTTGGCAATTGAGAGAGGTCTGGAGTCAAATTTTTCGTAAAAATCAAAATTCTATTCCAATTCCTTTTTTCTATCTTAAATTTTAAACGGAGGTAAAAAATGAACACAGAGCTAAGAGTTTTTATTTGGCAATTGAGAGAGGTCTGGAGAGAGATCAAGAATTCTCAATCTTTACTAAAGATGTGTAACCAATTCAATTCAGTGGGATCTGTGATCCACATTTTCTTATACCAAGAGCGCTTTCTAAAACTTTTGGATCTCCGAATTTGGATGGTTTTACTTTCACGCACACGCAATTCACGGGGTTTACCTTTTAGACTTAAAATAATTAGATTTTTCAATTTCACGATCAAGGCAGTAATACTCTTTGTAGTAACGGTCCTTATATATCGTATTAACAATCAAAATATGGTCGAAAGCAAAGCTTTCTATTTGACAGGGCTTTTTCCTACTATATCTATGAATTCCATTGGACCGAGCAATGATTCATTGGCAGACTCCGTTGGGTCTTATAAGATCAATAGGTTCATTCTTTCTCTTCTTTCTCTTCCAGAAAGAAGAAAGATCTTTGAGAGTTCTCCGAAAAGTACCCTAAGAACTTGGGCTAAATGGGGTTTGCAGAAGTTTAGGGACTCTTGCAAAAACGATAGAAGTAGAATAAGAGGAGAAAAGTATCCTATCCACTTTAAAGAATCTTCTGATCAATATTTTGATTCCATTAGGAATCTGCGTACAGAGCCAGAGATTGACGAACAAAAAGAAAGATCTAGTTTTTCGAATCTTCCCTTTCTACGAGCAGAGGTAGAAGCAGAGATAGGAGAGAAAGAATACCCAGTGATGAAACGCTTTTTTGAATTCTTTTTGGAAGAAAAAAACCCAGTGGCGAAACGCTTTTTTGAAAATTCCTCACTGGCCCGGCAATTGGCGGAAAGTCAGAAGCAGATGGTTAATGATATGCTTCCGGAAGACATGACATTTGATGATCTGACTATGGAAGACGTCGCAAAAGTTCTTGGGAATCCTATAAAGAATCCTAAAAGCCCCCTTACTTCTTTTTTCTATGACGGATGGTCAGACCTTCATATGGGCTCGAAGCCTACTAAGAGGTCCACTAGAAATCCGAAATTGTTGAATAAAGAAGAAGATCCTTTTTCTTTATTCAGGCGAGCACACCATCAAGAACTGGTTAATCTATTCAAGATACAATTGTATTTACTAAAAAACGTCTCAATTCATCCTATTTCAGAAGATGCGGGATGGGAATTAGAAGAGCGATTTCACGAAATGGCAAATTTATTCACTCTATCAATAACGGAGCCGGATCTGGTGTATCGTAAAGGATTTACCTTTTCTCTGGAATCCTACGGATTGGAGCAAAAACAATTCTTGAATGAGGTATTCGACCGCGGGGATGAATGGAAAAAGAAATCTTTATGGGTTCTACTACCTCCTATTTTTTATGAAGAGAATGAATCTTTTTTAAGAAATGTATTGAATCGATTCTTTTTACTGAATAGATCCGAAATTAAATATACGGTCAACCAACATTTATCGAATTTGAAAAAGAGTCAGAAGAGATGGTTCAATCCTCTTATTCTTATTTCTCGAACCCAGCGATCCATGAATCGGGATCCTGATGCATATAGATACAAATGGTCCACTTGGATCGAGAATTTCCAGGAACATTTCGGTTTTGAGCAGAAGAGCGATTTTCCAGTATTATTAGTATTATTCGATCAATTAAAGATCGAGATTATTGATTTAAAAATACATATTATCGAGGCGGTGTCTAAATCTAAAATGCGTCGGTTTGAGATTATCGACGCGGTGTCTAAATCTAAAATGCGTTGGTTTGAGATTATCGACGCGGTGTCTAGAAATGATTGGGTTGCGATTTTCGAGTCGCTATTTAGCAATAATGAGGCTGAGATTAGGGCCGCGCTGCCTAAGCTATGTGCTTTCTTTTTGTCCTTGTCGAAGAGACTTCTCAAGTTTTCTTTATTTTTTTTGAAGTCATTCTTTGTGAGTTTCGGGAATGCCCCCTTTCGTCGTTCCGGGATCTACATCTCTGAATTGAAAAGTCCGAAGGATCCACTCTGCACTAATTGGTTAGAATCAATGTTAGAATCAATAGGTCTTGAAATTGGTTTTATGAACAAATCGAAACACTTATTAGTGGATGATCCTGAGATTTCCCAACCATCGAAATTCTTGAGCAATGGAGGATATACAATACCAAAGCGGAGGATTGACCCATTCGATCCTAGAAAGAATCGGAAATCCTTGGATAACACGGATTCCCGTTTCTCAACGCTATTCTACGATCAAGACAATTGGCTGAATCCCGTGAAACCATTTCATAGAAGTTCGTTGCTATCTGCTTTTTATAAAGCAAATCAACTTCGATTCTTGAATAATCCACATAACTTCAGCTTCGATTGTAACAAAAGATTCCCCTATTATGTGGAAAGGGTCCGTAAAAATGATGATTTTACATACGGCCAATTCCTCAATACCTTCATTGACAACAAAATATTTTCTTTGGGCGTCGGTAAAAAAAACCATGCTTTTTGGTCTTTTTGGTGGAGAGATACTCTTTCAGCAATCGAGTCAGAGGTATCTAACATATTCACTGGTGACGAAACGGATAAATTGTACAAATCTCCAAGTCGACCCGATCGACCTGTTTGCTCGATCGCAGGCATTTCTGGAACACCTCGAACAGAGGGAGACATAGTCAATTTGGAAAAAACTTATTGTCAACCTCTTTCAGATATGAATCTATCTGATTTAAAATGGAAGGACATGGATAACTTGGATCAGTCTCTCAATTCAAACTTGGAGTTGATGACGCAATGTTCTGAGGAATATATACCAGCCAAAAAGAAGGACCGACCGAGAATGAATACGGAGGAAAAACGGAGTCTTCGGCTAAGGAAAGAAGCCTATCAGAAAAGCCGGATAGAAATATTCAAAATCTTTAAAAAAAGAAAGGCTTTGACATTTCGAAAAAAATGGAAGCTCTTCAAAAAATATCTGCCATGGGTCTTTACTTTGCACGGGTACAGATATCTACAGACTCTACTTTTACAAATTTTGGTATACCAATATCGGAGACTAAAGACCGAAAACAGGTATGTATCCAGTTTTCTTAAGATTGTATCCCTTTTTGGTGATATTATTAAGTTAGTGGTTAAAAGAGGGCGAATTGAAGAGAAGATTCACTTTTTTTTTATAAGATGGAAGAAGAAATATCCTCTGCTACGTAAGATTCGGCTGAAGATAAGAAGGATTCTGAGGAAGATAAATAAGATTCGGAGGAGTTATTTGCGTGTGTTTCTTCTGTCCTACGACAGGAATCCTCGAAATAAGAAGCCACCATTGAAATCGACACATTTGCCGAACTCGGCAAATCTTCGGGCGTTCGTCTATTCAACCTTTTTCTTTCTTCTTGTTACTGGATATCTCGTTTGTTCACAGCTTTGCTGGATTGTCTGGACTTCTCGTGAGTTACAGACAGAGTTCAAAACGGTCAAATTTATTTTAATGGAACCAGCTCTGCTTGAGAGTGAGATGGAACAACTTCTGGATAGGTATCCTCTATCTAACTCGAAGTCTTTCGGGGCCGGGGTAACTGATATCTTGCTAGATGCTCTGCAAAGGATGTTATTTCCTGTTGCTTATGGAGTACGCTTCAATAGGAAGAAATATTTGATAGTCAAGCTCTTCGAGCTCATCGATCTCATAATTTTCTCCATGGATCAATTCACTTTTTGGATAAATACTAGGTATATAAGTGATACAAGTAAAAAGATCTATTCAGCGATAAAAACAAAGAGGGTGTGGGTTGATGAAAAAGTAGCATTCTGGATCGAAAACAGTGGGTGGGTTGACGAGGAAGAAAGAGCCGTCTTGATGCAGTTCGCCACCTTCACGCGAGAAAAAAGGCTTGATCAAATTTTATGGAATCTGACTGATAGTGATCATTTCTCAAAAAATGAATTTGATTCTCAACTAATAGAACACCCGGGAGAACTTTACTTACGAAGAATAATTGACCTTCATAACAAGGATCTACTAAATTATGAATTCAATACATCTTGTGAAGCAGAAAGACAGATATTCCTTGCTTTTTATCAGACACTTTCACAAACCCCGTCTGAGGCTTTTAGTGGTGATGTCCAAAAACCCTTTTCGCTCCGCTTATCCTTAGCCCCCTCTAGGGGTATTTTAGTAATAGGTTCTCTAGGACTTGGACGATCCTATTTGGTCAAATACCTAACGAAATACTCCAATTTTCCTTTGATTACAATATTTCTGGACAAGTTCAGGGATACAATTTTTCGTGTTGATGAGAGTGAAGAGGACGATGACAGTTATGACAGTGATCTCGATGAGTTCCAGATTTTTATTGATTCTCGTGAAGATATTGAGGTTATTAATCAAGAGATCCATCTCTTTAACAATATGGATCTTGATATTGATCCTCGTGGCGATATTTTTCCTGATATGCATGATCATGACGATGTTAATGTGGAGCTGGAAGAGCTAACTATGATGGATGGTGCAGTTGTGGAGATGGACACGATATATGACGTAGCCAAATTTTTTACCAGCCTTCAATTCGAATTAACAAAAGCAATGGCTCCTTGCATTATATGGGTTCCAAACATTCATGAGCTGGATTTTAGGGATTCGGGTTCCTTCTGCCTCGATCTATTAGTGAAGCTTCTCTCCTGGGATTGTGAAAGATCGTCCAATAATTGTGAAAGATTTTCCAATAGAAATAGTCTTGTTATTGCTTCGACCCATATTCCCACAGAAGTGCATCCCGCTCTAATAGCTCCGCATAGATTTGGTAAGTGCATTAAAATACGAAGGCCTCTTATTTCACGACAACAAAGGCACTTTTTCACTCTTTCAGCTACTCGGGGATTTCGCTTGGACAAAAACGCGTTCCAGGCTAAGGGATTCTCGGCCATAACCATGGGTTCCAATGCACAAGATATTGAAGCACTTACCAATGAGGCCCTATCGATTTGTATTTCACAGGGGAAATCAATTATAGACGAAAATACAATTAGATTCGCTCGTCATAGACAAACTTGGGAGTTGCGAGCCCATTCAATACCGGTTCAGAATCCTCGGCCCGTTTTCTATCAGATAGGAAGGGCTATAGCACAATTTTTCCTTCTAAGTGATTGCCCCATAAATCCTATATCTATCTTTTTGCGGAAGACATTCGATAAAAACATAGATTCTTATGTGTATAGATCGTACTACGAACTTGGAATGAGCATGAAGAAATTAACGATACTTCTTTATCTTTTGAGATGTTCTGCCGGAGCGGTCGCTCAAGAGCTTTGGGCTCCACCCGAACCAAATGAAAACAGTAGGATCGCTTATGGTAGACTCGTTGAGGATGATTTTGATCTACTTCACGGCCTATTAGAAATAGAAGGCATTCTAGAGGGATTCTCACGGACAGATCTAGATCTAGAGGGAGTCTCACAGACAGAACAAGAGGGAGTCTCACAGACAGAACAAGATTGCAGTGAGACAGAAAAAGAGGGAGTCTCACAGACAGAACAAGAGGGAGTCTCACAGACAGAACAAGAGGGAGTCTCACAGACAGAACAAGAGGGAGTCTCACAGACAGAACAAGAGGGAGTCTCACAGACAGAACAAGATTGCAGTGAGACAGAAAAAGAGGGAGTCTCACAGACAGAACAAGATTGCAGTGAGACAGAAAAAGAGGGAGTCTCACAGACAGACCAAGATTGCAGTGAGACAGAAAAAGAGGGAGTCTCACAGACAGACCAAGATTGCAGTGAGACAGAACAAGAGGGAGTCTCACAGACAGAACAAGAGGGAGTCTCACAGACAGACCAAGATTGCAGTGAGACAGAACAAGAGGGAGTCTCACAGACAGAACAAGATTGCAGTCAGACAGAACAAGATTGCAGTGAGACAGAACAAGAGGGAGTCTCACAGACAGACCAAGATTGCAGTCAGACAGAACAAGATTGCAGTCAGACAGAACAAGATTGCAGTGAGACAGAACAAGAGGGAGTCTCACAGACAGAACAAGATTGCAGTCAGTTTGATAAGGATCGAGTGCGAGTGCTTCTTCGGCCCGAACCAAGGAATCCCTCAGAGATGCTAAAAATTGGATATTCTTCTAGTTTTGAGAAGAGATTTATCTATCAATCGGCGGACGTGTATATAGGGGGGCTAAAAGTCGACCCGCAGAAGTTTTTCTCCAATTTCATAGCTTGGGCTCCTAGAATATGGTCCCCTTGGGGCTTTCTATTTGATTGGATCGAAAGGGGCAATGAGAATGTATTGGGATTTCCCCATTGGTCCTGTTCATA